CAATCGGTAATCTGTCAACTTTGCCAGAACGTATTTTAATTTTCAGTTTAATTACAGTTATTGTAATCGATTTATCAAACAAGGGAAAAAATACAACTTTGCTTCACCAAATTTCGTTAATATCTATGTTAATTGGCGTGGTTGCTTTACTATGTCAATGGGGAATCCAATTTTTCTTAATCTCTTTCGAAAATTCTCGAATCAGTCATTTTAGTTATCTATTTAGATTTCTTTTGTTGACTTGTTCGATATTATCTGTTCTGTTATCAATTGATTACATACGATGTTCAAAAATGGCTTTGGCAGAATTTCTGTTTTTCATATTAACTGCAGGTTCGGGCGGAATGGTTCTTTGCTGGGCAAATGATTTGGCCACCCTTTACGTGGCATTGGAACTTTCAAGCCTATCTTCCTGTTTTTTGTCTGGACATACTAAAAGGGATATAAGATCAAATGAAGCAACTACGAAATTTATATTGATGGGTGGAGCAAGCTCGTCTCTTCTCCTATATGGTTTTTCTTTGTTGTATGGAATTTCCGGTGGACAGCTTCAGCTTGATAAAATAGCAAGTGAACTCCCGTTTAGTCAGTATTTCACTGTAATCTATATTGCTATTGCGTTTATTACAGTTGGAATGGCGTTTAAACTTTCTCTCGTTCCTTTCCATCAATGGACTCCTGATGTATATGAAGGAGTGTGATTCGTTTGAAAAACAAATTAATCATGACGAATAAGTCAATAAAGTCATAATTGTTTTTGGGGCATCCTGCGAGTGCACGGAAATGCGAAACTTTCCCCACGATAGTAGTTACCTAAATTAGCTTTTCTCTTGCCGTATAATAAGATTCATACATTGTTCAACTAATAACATACGAGTAAAACAGAGGTAAATGGCGATATTTGGTAGACCCCCTTTTCTATGATAGATCTAAATATCTATTTCTATTCTCTCTTTTATTATGGGTATATCTTCGAGAAGGAGAAAGATTGGTAGTTTATGCGGATTTGGCTATAAATCCAACTTATTTCTGTGTCATTTTTCACAATTGATGGAAAGTGAATAGGCTTGATCCTTCAAAAGCTACTGACAAATTCCTCCAAGTTGGTAAATCACCCCAAGATATTATTAAATTGAAGAATATGTGCGCTTACTTTGCTAGGAACGAAAGAAGTCGCAATTTGTCTCTCCCGCCCGACGTGTGCCTACCAACTCAACAAGTAGTTTTAGTTGTTGAAAGGATTCCGTTGAAAAATGAAGAAGGGCAAACAAGCAAGAAAGAATTCGAGACGAAACTGCTGGTGGGTAATCCAAACAAATGATGAGGGATTCCTCGAGAAGTTAACAATTAATCCCATATTGAAGAATTATGAATTATTCAAAGAAGAGTGGGTTTGAAACATACACGAGGAAGGTTCTGGGAGCAAAATCAGTTATGAATCTCTTGTGAACCAGGAGCCGTGTGAAGTAAGAATTTCATGCACGGTTCTGAATGAGCGGAAAGATCGGAAATCCTCTTTTCGACTCTGACTCTCCTATACCAGTCGTTGCTTTTTTCTCCGTTACCTCTAAAGTAGCAGCTCCAGCTTTATTTACGCGACTCTTCGGTCTAACTTTTCCATATTTCTCTAATGAGTGGCATATCGTGGTAGGATTATTAGCTACTTTTAGCATGATATTAGGAAATCTAATTGCCATTACTCAAATAAGTATGAAACGTATGCTAGCTTATCCCTCTATAAGCCAAATTGGATATATTCTGATTGGGGTACTTGCTGCAGACCCGGAGAACGGTTACGCAAGTATGATAACTTATACGTTTATTTATATACTCATGAATCTGGGAACTTTTGCTCGTATCACCTCATTTGGTTTACGAACCGGAACTGATAATATTAGGGATTACGCGGGATTATACATGAAGGATCCTGTTCTAACATTCTCTCCGGTTTTACGTTCACCATCCCTAGGGGGTATCCCTCCACCATCCGGTTTTTTTGGTAAACTCTATCTCTTTTGGCATGGATGGAAAGCTGGTTCGTACCCATCAGTTCTGGTAGCGCTTGTCACAAGTGTAATTTCTATCTACTATTATCTTAAAATAATTAAATTAATGTTCACTGGGAAGAATGGGAGTAGCGATGCACCCGCAACTTCTATACAAAATTCATTAGTTTCTCCATCAATTTCAAATTCAAAAAGTTCTACTGAAATAGCTACGATCATTCGTGCACTAGCATCAATCCTATCGGGTATATTAATAGATCCCATTATCGGGATCACACGGAATACTTTATTCTAGATTCACTTCTCTTCTTGTGACGCGAACTCCCTTTTTTCGAATGATTTTTATTAGAAGCCAGTTCTGCTGCCCTAACTAGTCTGTCTATGCAACTTACGAGGTAGTTATATCTTCTTCGGTAATTGATCCTGACATTCTCCTATCTAGCTTGTATTTGTCTTTTCGCACCCGGAATCACTTGCTAGGAAAATGATCACCCGTCTACTCCGGAGGAGATATAAGTATTTCCGCGCGATGCGCAGCTGGGGTTGGGCAGTAACAACCCATACTGCTATATCCGAGTAGTTAGGCAAGTATTTAGGCGGAAAGGGAATGCCTACCTCTCCCGCATCTTCATATAGTATTATTTTGTGTTTTATTTTATCGATACTGAAAAAGAGAAAAAAGATTTGCGTACGAGGCAGGCGTGGGCTTGTCAGGCCGTGAAAAAAAGAGATTCTCTGTAGGGAGAGGGAATCAACCATCCCTTTAGGGATGGTTGATTGCGGGCGAAAATAGATTCGAACCCTCGGCCGTCGTCAGTATGAAGTAGAACCTTACCACTACATGAAGAAGCAATGAGTAATGAAAAAGGTCCAGGTACCTCGTCTAAACCTGACCCGGGTGGAGTCCCAAATTAGTAAATTTGGTGAAAAGGGGGTAAAGTAAAAATTTGGTTCAGCAGTTGACAGGCATATAGATATACTCGTACAATAGGATTGGCGAGCATAATTCCGCCGCGTTTCCCTGCCTCAAAAGAGGGGTAGACATACTAGACTCAAAATAGAGTACCGCGTAGTACGTAGGTTCGAATCCTACGCGAGACGTCCATGGGTCCCGCTTTTCTGGGAGAAGTCTCCCGACTTCTCGCTTCTCACCAATGGAACCCACAAC